TATTTTATTTACTTTATATATATAATATATAAAAGTAAATATATATATAAAAGTAAATAAAATATAGAAAAAAAACGAAAAGGCGGGTAGCGGGAATCGAACTCGCATCGGTAGCTTGGAAGGCTAGGGGTTATAGTCGACGTCAACTCAAGATTTTTAACGTCTCTAATTCAAAACCGAACATGAAACTTTGGTTTCATTCGGCTCCTTTATGGAAGATGGAGAAATTACATGATCTAAGCTGGGAACGAAAAAAAGCAACAAAATTTCATCCATAACATCTATGTCAGCTTTTCGATCTTGAATGTATTCAAGACGGCTCGCTTTATAGATGATCCCTCTATAAGAAGAAGATTATAAAAATCTTTCTAGTTAGTTCGTTCTCTATTTCTAGTGGAGAGAATCCTGAGGAAAGGTCTTCTTTTCTACCGAGCTAAACCAATATGTTGATATCTATAGTAAACCAAAGACATCATTTTATAGCTATTTTGCTTCCATTTTATCTCGACAAATAAAAAATAGAAGATTTAGTTACGATTAGAATTTTTTTTTACTTTCCTTATCCATGGATCCTTTACTCATACTCATTCAATTGGAAGTATTGATCCAATTCAAAAAAGATTCTGTTTCGTAATTTCATATTCAAATTTCAATTTGGATAAAAATCACGAGAATGTGGATTTGTCCTCGAATTTGTCATTGCGAGGTAAAGGGTTAAATCCTTCTTAAGAAATGAAGTTTTTGTTCGGAATACAAAGAAAACCGAAGGACCCCTTAACTATTAGGGGATTCATATAACGAATCTCACTTTTACCACTAAACTATACCCGCTACAATGTCATTATTGTATAGAAATGGGTTTTTGTCGAACAACAAATAATTCTAACGGTATCCGTAAAAAGCATGAAACTTAGAGTGTTGCTGCCTTTTATCAGGTGACTCTAATTATTATTAATTATCTAATTATTAATATTAAATTAATATATATATACTTTTATTAAATTAATATATATATACTTTATTTTAATATAATTTAAATTTAATAAAAATAAAAAGGGATTCGAATTATATGGTCGATCTTTTTTTGCTGGAGGGGTTTGGATCGATTAGGGTTCGAAAAAATAACTTCAGTTATAACCTAAAAATACCTGATCTAAGAATCCGCGATTAAAAAATGGAACTCTCTTTTTTTCACGTAAAGCATTTATCAAACAACTATATCGAATATCTAGTAAAAAAGCGAATAGTCCCGTTTAGGCTAAAGTATAAAGTATTTTGAAAAGAAAAAAAAGGCCCGGCTAGGTACTAACCCGGCCAGGCCGTGGGAATCACAAAGCCCTTACTCTTACTTTATCAAAAAAAAGGGTGGGATTTCGGTTAAACGTTCTTTATATTTACTTTATATTTATATAATAAAGGAAAAATAACGAAGAAAAAATATTCTCAATCCTTACCTTATACATGTTAAGTAATGTAACATAGTACTTATTCTTTTTCAATTGGAGAGATGGCTGAGTGGACTAAAGCGTCGGATTGCTAATCCGTTGTACGAGCGATTCGTACCGAGGGTTCGAATCCCTCTCTTTCCGTTTCCGTTGAATTTTTCTTTTCATTTTCGTTAATATAATATTTATCGGAAAGTAAACCCTTTTTTTATAGTCAAATTCCTAGTTAAAGGAGTAAATCGCAAAAATTATAAGCAAATCATAAAGCAAAAGTCTTATCCTATTTTTTTAGTCTTCTCGTCCAGGATTACGTCCTGGATCATTAGATAGGAATCCGAAGATGAAGAGAGAAACAAAGAATATAACTACTGTGTAAACGAAGAGTTTGAGAGTAAGCATTACACAATCTCCAATATCATTTTTTTTTGTAAAACGAGAATAGATTCGCCGATTTTAGACCACATATCCCAACTTTTTTGATACTAAGAAAGGAAGCTGTTTTAAAAAGCTGAATTTTCAAAAATTCAATTCTAATATTTTTTATTTTGGAAGAAGACTTTTTCATTACCAAAAGTGTCTTTCATCTCCAAAACAAAATTATAGTAAATTGTTGGGTAACCCACTAGAGTTTTTCATTGGAAAAAGGTTCAGAATGAAGAAATGAGGTGATCCAGATTTAGCGCAACTTTTTCTGCACCAAGAGATCCGGCCTATCGGATCTTATCAATTATTCGAATTTTTTTATTGAAGAAAACGTGAAGTTTTCTAGGATAGTTTTTTTCTCGAACAGCATTAAATATCTCAGCGAAAGCTTACAGCAGCTTGCCAAACAAAGGCTAAGAGAAAAAATAGTAGAGGTATAACTGGCATAAGATCGACAATTGGATTTAAAAAGGCGTAGGCCTCAGGTAATTTGGCAAATAAAAAATGAATCGAATAAAGGTCAGAATTAAGACAGATACCGCTCAAACTGAAGATATTAAGCATAACATTTATTGTTCTTGGAGATAATTGCTTTTTGATTGAGTTATTGATATAAGGGAAAGTGACGAAAGTAAAATAGACTCAAAAACCCTTCTTTTTATTTGAACTTACCCAACCAAAAATCCTTCTATTTTCAATTCAAAATAGAATAAATTCTAATTTCATACAATAGCTTATATCTTAATTAAATTCGATGTAATGATCAATCCATTTTTATATAATTCTATATCGATGCCTGTTCAAAATTATCATAAATTTTGGATGGAATTGACGAACAACTACTACGAACAGTAGTGTTTATTAGTGAAGAATATAAATCGAAGTGGGGCGTGGCCAAGTGGTAAGGCAACGGGTTTTGGTCCCGCTATCCGGAGGTTCGAATCCTTCCGTCCCAGAAGATATGGATTATATGCGAATAAATAATTTTTTTTTTCAAAAGGCGAGCCTATTGGATAGAAGTTGATTCTTCTTTTGACTTTTTACTACTACTCATTTTTTTCTGAACCATATCTTTTTTACAAACTCAATTGAAACACATATATATTTTTTTTTATTCGGGCAGGGATAACGAAGATAGATCACACCAGTTTGAATAAAAAAAAAGAAGTAGTACAACTCTTTCTTTCATCGTAGGAACATCCTCGTCATATTCATAGTGAAGGTAAGTACTTATAATTAGTAAGAAACTCTCAATTCTAAACAAAAGATATTTAGTAATTGACTTCATTCAAGGGTATTACGTCTCTTCAGACAAGACTCTAGTAGGGTAAAATAAAAACTAAGAACAAGAAACTTAATCCGAATCCTTTTTTATACTTTCTACCTAGGCTAGCTCACATATTGCATTTCATAAATCAGCAAAAGGTCTATTTTTTATTTATGCTTCATGATATCCATAACGAAAAGTATCCATTTTAATACCTTTATATATTCACCAAATCTCGTTAATAAAAGATCAAGTAAATTACATACGTAACACTTTTTACTTTGAACCCGCTTTTTTAGGTATTTCCATTTTTGCTCTAATTCCAAAAATAAATTAATAATTGTAAATCTAGATAACAATTTTTAGAAGAGGTTATTCATATATTCGAGTCACTTTATGGAAAGATTTTATAAAATTTACTTTCAAGTGGGGACTTCCATGGATTGTTCTATTTCAGTAACAATGGTTTAATTGAAATAGTTAATCCATAATTAAATATAAATAATTAAGTTGACGGTTGTTTAACTTAGCAAATCGATACATAAATCCTTTACTCGTTCGATTCGATTCCTATTGGGTTAATCAGATAAAGCAATAAGGACGAAAAATTTTCCACAGATATCGCTTTTTTTCCACTTCATAAAAAACTGGAAGTTTTGTGTTTTTTTATTTATTATTTAATTTAACCCTTTTCCTTAACCTATCGTTAGTTGAAGTAGAAAAGGATGAAAGAACGATGGATTTTTCTATCTTAGGATAGGGTAACATACTTTATTCAAATACTGATGTAGAAATAGGAAATGTATTTTCAAAATTTTCTATGATTTCCTGTTAGTTCTCGGTACTGAAAACTGCGGATTCGTTAAAAAGAACTCGTTTATTCATGTTATTTCTATTCGATTTTTATACAATACAATTTGGGAGTTAAATAGGGGATGCAAATAGGGGATGTAAGTTGAATTCTTCGTGCGGACGTTCTTAGAAACGAATTTCGCCACCCACCCATATATACGTAAAATAAATGACTATATACGGAATACTGTCCAAACCAATGACTACTCATGATTTCATTTCTAAACTATAGGATGTTATGGTAAAACTTCGTTTGAAACGATGTGGTAGAAAGCAACGTGCGACTTGAAGGACATGATCAGCTGTGGATTTCTTACATCCGTCATTTTAGATAGCAATGAAAGTGCCCTTGGCTCGACATCTTTTGGTCTGTTCTATTACTCTCGATTGTAATTCAAATAGTCCATAATATGATGGAGCTCGAGTATAAAGTATTGATTGATTTCTCAGGGGCAGGGATCTAGGGTGAGTGCCAATGAATAAGTTGGAACAACTTCGTAAGTGTATCTTCAAATCAAAAGGATCAAATTCGAGCACGTTTCAAACCCGTTTTTCGAATTGTTAAAACTCTTTTGATTCAAAGTGGATAAAGCGGGAATCAAGCATTCAACTGATAACTGATTTGATTCTTTGATATAAGAAATCATAAAAAAAGGGTATGTTGCTGCCATTTTGAAATGATTAAGGATCACCGAAGTAATATCTAAACCTAAGGATTCAAAACAAAGATAAAAGATCGTGGAACAAGGAAAGACTTTTTTCAATTGTCTTAATAACTAGAGAGAGGAATAAAAAACTTCTAAAGGGACAGAAAGGAGTTAGAGACCGCTCAATAACGAAAATACCTAAGGTCATTCTTTGAACTATTTGAGAGTTATCTAACTTGAGTTATGAGGACTAATCTAATGCCTTTTTTGTTTTTTTCGAAACAAGAAAGGGCGCTATTTTGATTCTATTTGTTTAATGATTTTAGGGATCTACTTGGCATTCAAATTAAATTATAGAATTTCTAATCATTTTTTCTTGAGCCGTACGAAGGGAAAACTTCTTATACGGTTCTAGGGGGGGTCTTATATCTATCCCAATGAGCTGTTTATCGAATTGTTGCAATTGATGTTCGAGCCCGACGAGAAGGAAGAGATCTTCGTAAAGTGGGTTTTTACGATCCGATAAGGAATCAAACCCAGTTAAACGTTCCTGCTCTTCTCTATTTCCTTGAAAAGGGGGCTCAACCGACAGGAACTGTTCATGATATTTCAAAGAAGGCAGATGTATTTAGGGAACTTTTTCTTAATCAATCGAAATTAAATAAATAATACAAAAAAAGAGTGTGGGTATGACTCGTATCTATTCGCTTTCTTATTCTTACTCTAATCAGAATCCTTTTTTATTGTTCCTATAAAATCACATGATAAGAAAGAAAATGCCTTGTATGTATATGTATGTATTGATAGAAAAATATTCAAATGAATAGAATAGCTCAAGAACTTGGATCTATAAATCTCAAATTTTGATATTCCCTGTAACTTTAATTGGATGGTTTTGGTTGGAGTTCTAAAAGCCGAGATTAAACTTGCTTTGTCAACTTATAATTTTATTGATTAATTAATCCCAGTATATTTTATTTTTTCATCTTTGCTATTTCCATTTAGTTTTTATTTATCTCTATTTATCTATGTAGATAATCCATGTAGTGCCAATCCAACACAAGTCCTTCTTTTTTGCTTAGTAATTTAGAATGCAATTTGGTGCCCTTTTTGTATTGTATTCTTTTCTGAACATTTAGCTTGACAACAGTCTATCGAACAAATATAATTAGATCGTGACTAAAAAGAAAAAGATCTATGTATCTTTGTTCCATAAATTCTTGTTTTTCTTTCTTATTAGTTTTTAATTCAATGTTTTGATTGTGTCATGCAATCTTTAGTTTGGTTTTGACTGGATTTATAGACTTTCCTTTTTGGCTTGGGGTTGCTAACTCAACGGTAGAGTACTCGGCTTTTAAGTGCGACTAGGATCTTTTACATATCTGTACGAAGCAAGGGATTCGTCCGTACCGTCGGTAGAGTTTGTACGACCACGACTGATCCTAACTGGGAATGACTGGAAAAAATAGCATGTCGTATCAATAGAGAATTCTGAGAATATTTAATTCTGGAAAACTGGGTCCTGATTTGAATTCTTGGAGCAAAAAAATGAATTGAAAGTTGGGTCAGGTGAATAAATGGATAGAGCCTTTTGGCTCCAATTTTAGGGAAACAAAAAGCCACGTGCTTATGTTCGTAATTTGAATGAATACCCGATCTAATTATACGTTAAAAATATATTAGTGCCTGCTACGGGAAAGGCTTCTTCCATAGAATGGATTATCCATTAAAAAAAATCCTAACTATTCTCTCTTTTAGAGTGGAGATGACTGTGTAAAAGAAGCCGTAGATTGATAAGTATCCATTTTCCAAAATCAAAAGAGCGATTAAGTTGAAAAAATAAAGGATTTCTAATCACCTTCTTCTCCTATAATGAATCCTCATTTTTTATATGGAAAAGAGAGGATAGAGAGTCCGTTGATCAGTTTACTTATCTCCGGGGTATTTTTTTCCTCTAATACCTTGTTTTGACTGTATCGCACTATGTATCATTTGATAATCCACGAAATCCATTATCTTTTATTTAAATCGAAGTTCCATTTAAAATGGAGGAAGTTAAAGGATATTTAGAATTTGCTAAGTCTCGTCAACATGACTTCCTATATCCACTTATTTTTCAAGAGTATATTTCTTCAGTTGCTCATGATCATAGATCCATTTTGTTGGAAAATTTGGATTCGGACAAAAAATTTAGTTTTCTACTTCTTAAGCGTTTAATTACTCGAATGTATCAACAGAAGCATTTTGATCTTTTTACGAATGGTTATAACAAAAATTCATTTTTGGGGCACAACAAGAATTTGTATTCTCAAATGCTATCAGAAGCTTTTTCAGTAATTATAGAAATTTTATTTTCTCTACGATTAGAATCTTCTTTTGCAAGGAAAAAAATCGTAAAATTTCAGAATTTACGCTCAATTCATTCCTTATTTCCTTTTTTAGAAGATCAATTTATACATTTAACTTCTGTGTCAGATATAGAAATAGCCATTCCCATCCATCTCGAGATATTGGTTCAAACCCTACGCTACTGGGTGAAAGATGCTTCTTCGTTACATTTAGTACGATTCTTTCTTTATAAGTATGATAATTGGAATAGCCTTATTACACTAAAGAAACCCATTTCCAGTTTTTTAAATTTTAAAAGGAATCCAAAATCTTTGTTGTTCCTGTATAATTCTCATGTCTGCGAATCCGAATTCATCCTCGGTTTTCTTCGTAACCAATCGTTGCATTTACGATCAACATCTTTTGGAGTCTTTTTTGAGCGAATCCACTTCTATGAAAAAAAAAAAACACTTCTTGTAGAAGTGTTTTCTATTCAAACCAAGCTGAGGTTGTTCAAGGATCCGTTTATTCATTATGT